TGCTCAAAGAGTTAAGGAAACTTTACAACGTTACAAAGAGCTTCAAGACATTATAGCTATCCTTGGGTTGGACGAATTATCCGAAGAGGATCGTTTAACCGTAGCACGAGCAAGAAAAATTGAACGTTTTTTCTCCCAACCCTTTTTCGTAGCAGAAGTTTTTACGGGTTCTCCAGGAAAATATGTTGGTTTAGCAGAAACAATTAGAGGGTTTAAATTAATTCTTTCGGGGGAATTAGATGGTCTTCCTGAGCAGGCTTTTTATTTGGTAGGTAACATCGACGAAGCTACCGCGAAGGCTATGAACTTAGAAATGGAGAGCAAATCGAATAAATGACCTTAAATCTTTGTGTACTGACCCCTAATCGAATTGTTTGGGATTCCGAAGTGAAAGAAATCATTTTATCTACTAATAGTGGACAAATTGGCGTATTACCAAACCACGCTCCTATTGCTACAGCTGTAGATATCGGTATTTTAAGAATACGACTTAACAACCAATGGCTAACGATGGCTCTGATGGGTGGTTTTGCTCGAATAGGTAATAATGAGATCACTATTTTAGTAAATGATGCAGAGAAGGGTAGTGACATTGATCCCCAAGAAGCTCAACAAACTCTTGAAAAAGCAGAAACTAATTTGAAGAAAGCTGAAGGTAAGAGACAAACAATTGAGGCAAATCTAGCTCTCAGACGAGCTAGGACACGAGTAGAGGCTATCAATACAATTTCATAATTCGTTTGTGTACCCGACTAAGCAAAAGATATTTTGTTTCTAAGTTCTTTTGAACTGCCGATTGAAGACAATCAATATAGAATACAGTGAAATTCAATTCTGATGCAAATGTAAATTCATTTAAGAGATGAATATAAAAACTTATTAGATAGCAGAGTCAACGGTATCTAATAAGTTCTACCTACTATTGGATTTGAACCAATGACTCCTGCCGTATGAAAGCAATACTCTAACCACTGAGTTAAGTAGGTCATTTATTATGACAAAGAGAAACAAACGGGACCCAGCCCGTCGATGGATTATAAATAGAATATTATTTATAAGCAATATCAAAGCAATATCAATCAAAAAGATCAAAGAGCTTTGATGTTGGATCGTAGAATATTCATCTTGACAAGAAATTATCTAGATAATAAAATATGTATTACAAGCACAAGGGCTATAGCTCAGTTGGTAGAGCAACTCGTTTACACGTGCGCCAATGTTTTTCAGAGAAGTCCATCATGTAATCAAAAGATTTGATCTTTTTGAGAAATCAATGTCTTACTCCATGACTTTGAGGGAACAATAGCCTGACAAAGGGTTCGGTGCCTATTTAGTTATGCGCCAAATAAACCGGGCCTTTGATTTGATATATTGATAGGGTGAATATTCAGTTTATTCAATGCTAGGCAGAATGAGCACAAGGACTTCAAAACAATCTCTTTTCATCCTATGAGCTTTAAGGTGTATAAAGTTGCATATTTTATGCTTTAAGCAGAGCCGATAGAGACTCTATTTAACTTAGGTTGATCAAGGCCATAGCAGACCTACGTCAAGATAACCCTTCTTTGAAACACTTTGGCAGTGCTCCTAGATCAGTAATGAATCAAAGGGCATGGAGCCATCTCCTTAATCTTTTTTTTTAAATATGGCAGACTAGCTGATATTTCTATTAGTTAATGAAAGAGCCCAATGCAAAAAACTGCACGTTGGGTTTTTGAAACAGTTCGACTCATTTTGATAATAACAAGTTTGAGCTGGTTTACCGAGAAGGTCTACGGTTCGAGTCCGTATAGCCCTAAATGAAATAAAATGATACAAAAATTTTATAGTTGTTATTTCTGTATTCTTTAATATTGTTTGGAATTGTGGAGTGACTTGGTTTATCGGAAAAAATATCTATTTCCATAAGTTCGCTCACGGAGATTATTTACAGCAGAACAGAAAACTGAAAACAAAAACGCATGTCAATAGATCCAATCAGTAGTCTTATAATTTCGAATAAACAAACCCATTTTTCTTCATTAATCTTTGTATTGGTAGATTAATTACCTATGAATTTTCCTGTGCACAATCGCGGAATGGGTGATACTTTTTTGTATATCTACCCAATTTTGATGAATTTTGGGAGTCAAAATCCTAATATGAGCCTGCCAAAAAAAAAAAGAAAACCTAACCCAATTCCAATCGAATCTAATAGAAGTCAAATGGATCTAGGACCAACCAACTGTATTTGTGGACAAGCCGTAGTTTGAAAAAAAAAAAAAAAAATATTTTATAAGTTTTTGTATAAACATTGTCAAATAGGCTTTTTGATTGGTATACCGTACCTAGTAAAACACAAAACAAGTAGGTTTCCCTTTTTGTATCCAATCAAAAAAGTGTACTATTCCATTTATTTCTATATAGATATACCAACACCAATATATTATAAACACTTAGATAGAAAACTAGGAATTTGACTCCCCATGATTATTTACTTCTCTTTTTTAGAGTAAGTATA